GATTAATCAAAAACTTTCCATTCAACTTCTTTTTTCAATTGGTATTTTTCCGTATATTCCTATTTTTTGCAAAAATAGAAACTTCGGTAAATGCTTTAGAAACATATGTATAAAAATAACATATTTCATTTAGCCCCTTCATGCTTACTCTAACTAGCTATTTTGGTTTTTTATTAGCAGCTTTAACTATAACCTCAGCTCTATTTATTGGTCTGAGCAAGATACGACTTATTTAAAATTGAAATCAAATAAAAAAGGTTTGAAATGAACAATTCATTAAAAGAAATCTTTCTGCGATGCGGGATTCCGTTTCTGTCTATTCGATAGTTACTTACAGTTACTTGCCGTCGCGCCAATTTTCAATTCATTGTCAATTCTTGGTCATTGAGATTCATGTCAATTTGGATTAATATTTTAGTATGCATATTACCTCTTTTTTTTATCCTTTCAAACAAATAATTGAAATGATTGAAGTTTTTCTATTTGGAATCGTGTTAGGTCTAATTCCTATTACTTTGGCTGGATTATTCGTAACTGCATATTTACAATACAGGCGTGGTGATCAGTTGGACCTTTGATTAATTAACAGCTCTTTTTTTTTATTGATTATTGACCCCCTCTTTTCCTTAATCCCCAGGAGGTCAAATTCCGATTGCTGTGCACGTTACTGAATATATTTCAGTCTAATTCATCTAAGAAGACAAAAATCACGCTCTGTAGGATTTGAACCTACGACATTGGGTTTTGGAGACCCACGTTCTACCGAACTGAACTAAGAGCGCTTTCTTATCAGAATAGAATAGATAAGACTTTAAAGAAAAAGATTCTTTTAATAATCCTAATATTTTGAGACTAGTACTAGAAGAATACTATCATAAAAATGATAGATTATGCCCAATTTGAAGCGATCTCAATTAATCCCCAGTTACTGCTCCTTTGAGCAGTAATAGGTAGGGATGACAGGATTCGAACCCGTGACATTTTGTACCCAAAACAAACGCGCTACCAAGCTGCGCCACATCCCTTCAATTGTTCCACAGTCTAATTGTAGAGAATTCCTGTCTTGTTTTCCATTCTCCTTCTATATATACAATTTTTGCATATACACTTTTTCTTATCATTTCTTTTGGTCTCATGTACCATATAATGTTACATATAAGATAATGTTACATATAAGAAATTGAAATATAAATATCTAGTTAATAAATAAAAGAATAGTCAAAGGAAAAGAGTTTTCATATAGATTAGATACAAAATATACAAATACATAGTCGTAAAAAAAATGAGCATTTTTCGGAAATGCTCGGTAAGAGGGGGACTGTCTTTTTTTCTGTTTTATGAAAAGGGAAATCTTATTTACCCGGTCATTGTACATTTTGAATTAGGAATTTAGGAATTCGGTGTACAATAAGTGGTCCTTACCCACATATGTATCTGATCATATATGCATTATATATGAATTACAAGAAATTGAATTACAATAATAAAATAAAAAAGGAGGGTTTTCGATGCGAGATTTTAAAACATATCTCTCCGTGGCACCAGTACTAAGTACGCTATGGTTCGGGGCTTTAGCAGGTCTATTGATAGAGATTAATCGGTTTTTCCCGGATGCGTTGACATTCCCCTTTTTTTCATTCTAGTTATTTATATGGGAAGGAATGAAGAAGACTAGAGATACAATCAAGTATCCTTGAGTAAAACTTCCCCCCTCTTTTCTCTTTTTTCCCTTTTTGATAAGGGAGGAAAGAGAAAGAATAAAGGTGGAGTCAAGATTCGGGCTCAAGGTCGAATTCAATGAATATTCTATTATTCAAAAAAGAATTCTTAAATGAAATGAATAGTCTATTCATAATAGAGGGGTGTGGATAGAATCGAAAATGAAGATCTAGGACGGGAGTCTTATCCAATATACTGAAATTACTTCAATTTGAAATCTAGTTTAGAAATCGTTGTGTTCCTTTTTTATTTCTTTCATTTCGAATTTCATTTACAAATTGAAATTCATTTTCAATTTATTTAGTAACTTCTATTTTTTCCTTTCTTTGTTTTGAATTGAAAATAGAAGAGTTGAGTCAATCAAAAATATAAAGGAGGTTCATGGCCAAGAGTAAAGATGCACGAGTCGCGGTGATTTTGGAATGTACCAGTTGTGTCCGAAACGGTGTTAATAAGGTATCAACGGGCATTTCCAGATATATTACTCAAAAGAACCGGCACAATACGCCTAATCCATTAGAATTGAAAAAATTCTGTCCCTATTGTTACAAACATACGATTCATGGAGAGATCAAAAAATAAATTGGTCTTTCTTTCAAGGAGGGGGAAAAAAAGAACGACATTCTCTATACCGGATCTATAACAGATTGAAATAAACAAATCCTATTTGGGGCAAATTGATAATGAAATTGAATTCTAATGAAAAAATAAGATATAAAATACGAAAATAAGATATTCGGGATAGGGAATAAACTAAACAAACTATGGATAAATCCAAGCGACCTTTTCTTAAATCCAAGCGATCTTTTCGTAGGCGTTTGCCCCCGATTCAATCGGGGGATCGAATTGATTATAGAAACATGAGCTTAATTAGCCGATTTATTAGTGAACAAGGAAAAATATTATCTAGACGAGTGAATAGATTGACCTTGAAACAACAACGATTAATTACTCTTGCGATAAAACAAGCTCGTATTTTATCTTTGTTACCCTTTAAAAGGAAAGGATTTCAAATAAGCGAGTCGACCGCTAGAACTAATGCTTTGAAAGCTAGAAATCAAAATAAAGATCAAAAGAAAGAAAAATTCCAAATAAATAAAAAAAAGAAATAGGCTTACTTCACTTGAATCATAATTCCAATCCGAACTCAAATGCGGATTGGTGTTTTGCTCGAAAAATCCGTGAATCTATATTTGATTATCGTGTCATAAGAAAAAAATGAATCAGAAATCTTTTTGGATTGAACGTGTTTTACTATTTTATCATATTTGATCATCGTAATTTCTACTCTACCTTCCCGGAGTTCATTCTCCGGGAACTCCATTGAAAATATTCCGTTGGATTCTTTACAATCTACTTTTTTTATTTATATGATCTCGTTCGAAATCATATAAAGACATTTCCTATTTGATATAGCTATTTGCGCAAGTATTTTACGGTTAAGAAGCAATTGGTTCTTGTACAGATCGTGTATGAATTTACTATAACTATAGGATACTCCTCTTTCGCGAATTACTGCGTTTATCCGAGTGATCCACAACCGACGAAAATCTCTCTTTTGCCTATCCCTATCCCGATGAGCTGAAACCAAAGCTCTTTTTTCCTGTTGAGTCATAGTTCGAGTAAGCCTTGAATGAGCCCCTCGAAAACTTGATGCAAAGAAATGCATTTTTGTTCGGCGTCTCCGAGCTATATATCCCCGTTTAATTCTGGTCATGGAATAAATGAAACTTTTTCGAATAACTCATTTTTTCTTTCTTTCAGCTATTCTTTTATTTACTCTGTCTTCTATTACTATAACTAACAAAACGGATTTCTCCAATGTATAAAATAAAAATTCCAATGGCTTTTGCTACTATAACCTTCCCAACCACGATTTTTCTTTTTTTGTTTAGGTATTTTACCACGAAACAAGAATAAGAAAGACATAAGAAATTTTATTTTCCTATAAAAAATAGAGTAAATAAAAAAAAATAAAACTAGATAAAGAAATAGTGGGGTTCCTTCGTTTCTATGGTTACTTCTGAAACGGTGAGGTCTTCTCTATACACCGGAGCCTTTCACTTCATTTAATCAACAAATCAACGTTATTGGGAACTTGTATAGTTCACATTCTTTGGCTCTACCCATGAATTCTCCAGTAATAGGTCTTTCACAACGAGATCTACTTATAAAGTAACGGTATTTAAGTATGAAAGTTAGCTGGGGTAGCTGGCCCTGTTAGTCCGTTCTTGCCAGAGTGGGAGCCTAATCGTTATGTTTTTTAAATAGGATTTCCTCCGCTTAATGGATAACCATTTGCTACCAATGGAGAATTTTTTCTCATCTTCAATTGAGGTAATTGGATTTGCACCAATGGAAACCATAAACTTTATACACAATAGAGGAATATGATAGAGTTTAATAATGAGTGGAGTTCCTTCTTCCATTCTATCCCATTCACTCAGATACTGACCGTTGATACTGGAAAAGTTATTTTTTTTTTTCTTTTGTTATGTGCCAGCTGATAATCTAAACGAGTCGCACATACACCCTAGTACATGTTCCTCGACGCTGAGGACATCCCCGAAGAGCGGGGGATTTCGTGACATTTCTGATTGGCTGTCTTGGATTTCTAATAAGTTGTTTAATAGTTGGCATGTTGAATTGTATACATAATATAATGGTCTGGTTTAGATTGATCCTAACCGACTGATGATGAATTCCTTCTATTTCCATTTAATAGAGTGTATATTCAACTCGGAGATCAAATCTAAAATCACATATTTGAACGAAATCCATATGAATACAATCCCTACAAGATCAACCCCTTAAGAACTCTTCATCATCTGAGAACTCTATATCATCAATAATTCCATAAATTCGGGCTTGTCTTGCTGAAAAGAAAACGTCTCTGTCCATGTCTCGGGATATGATCCAGGCAGGGTTGCCGGTTCTTTGTGCATAAATCTCTGCGACGCGTTCACGCAGTTTCAACGCTTCTTTCATTTCCAAGAGAAGTTCTCCTGCCTGACTCTCAAAAAAAGAAGTCCTAGGTTGATGGATCATTACCCTGATGATATAACAAAATGTTCCTCTAGCTCGCATGAAAAAGCGAAGACAAACGATAGAATTGAACAACCGTACAGGCATCTTTTGGGTATTGCATACGGCTCTACAATAAAATGGATCCTGAACCCTCCCTTCCATTGAAGAAAGAGAAAAAAAATAGAATCTATCAGAACCAGATGGGTAAATGATCAAATTGCCACCCTTCCTTTCGGAGAAGTTTAAAAATATTATGATGGCTCCGTTGCTTTATATAGTTCTATTTATGATTTTTTTGTCTCTAGCAATCCCAAAGTTTCTTTTTTGATCCGATCAAATAATGAAAAAATCGTGACTTACATATTCTTAAGTACCCCCTGGCATGAAAACAAAAAAGGTTTGTGACGCTGAACTGGACTCCCGATAGATAAGAGAAAATCGGAAATACCTTTGAGTTCATACTCCTCTCTCGATACATAATCGAATGTTTTTGTTTTTAAAAACAATAAAAAAAATTGAATATCGAATTCGAAGTGCCATGCTATTATTACTTAATATTATATTGACATTCATATATTCATATAACGAAGGCATAGTCTTCTTTTTTTTTGTCAAATAAAAACCTCATTGGCGCCAAGCGTGAGGGAATGCTGTGCGTCTGGTAATTGCTCCCCCGGCCAGGATAAAAGATCCCATTGAAGCGGCTAATCCTATGCATATTGTAGTGACACCTGGCCGCACAGTTTGCATCATATCATAAATAGCTACTCCAGATATTACATCTCCCCCGGGAGAGTTTATATACAAAAAAATATCCTTGGTAGCATCTTCGATATTAAGATATACCAAAAGACCAACAATTTGATTCGAGATCTCACTATCAACCTCTTGAACTAAAAACAGGAATCGTTCGCGATAAAGTCGGTTGATTAGGGGAAATTGTTTCCCTTAGGAACCGTACATGCGCCTTTTGACGCATACGGTTCAAAAAAATTGTGAAAAAGAATCAATGTATAGATTCCAGCCCCTTTCTTTTTTTTCATAACAGGTTTTTCTGACGTCTAGCGAAATTTTCTTCGATTTTTCAATAAAGACGAACTCCGTTTTCTATTTTTCGCTTTTCTATCTATTAGAAGAAGAAGAAAAGGGGTCACTAAACTTATCGAGTTAACTTCTCATTGATGTATTGTTTCATCGAGATTTCATCCAAATTCCGATGGCATTTTCTTGTTCCTGAATGAGTTTCTTTTATTTAGGTTTCTGCTCTTCTCCGGGTAAGGATTCGCCCCATTTTGATTTGTATATATAGAACAAATGCTCCCATTACCATTTCTTTTTGTTATGACTTTATTTTTTCAATTCATGTCATACCTTCTACCAAGTAGTTATTAAAGTTTGAGATACCTGACAAAGAGGATCTATTTCAATTTCCAAATATAGGAATCAGTTATGGTACAAGGAAAAATCATCGATATATTACCGATTGGCTTTTTTTTTTAAACGGAGCCTGAATACTTCATTTTTTTAGTCCAACCAAGCCAACCATAATAGAATATAATAGTAAGTAATATGAATTTTCCCCCAAAAGGTTCTCATTGTTTTTCACGCTCCAAATTTTGGATGATTCCATGAATTTATCTAGGTGAAAGGGGGGCTATCTCTCTCGGGGGAGAGAACGGGGAAATCCCAAATGACTCAATATATCTGACAAGTCGCACTATATATCAACCCACGATGCATCTTCATCTCCGGAATTTCGGAAAGGTACTTTTGGAACACCAATAGGCATAAAATGAAAAGATCTCCTACTTAAAATTTAAAATTTCACTTTGATGGGGAAACGTAAAAAAAAAATAGGGTTTGATTGGCTTTATATTATAATTATAGTATTGAGTATTGGTTTTTATCGTATTTCTTTTATACATAGATTCTATAGACTATAAAAATAGACTATAAAAATTCCTAAAGTCATAAAAAATGCAGAATGAATAATGAATATAGTAAAATTATTACGAATAGGGCCTTCTAATGATGAATAAATGGGGACCCTTTCGCTCATAGAAAAAGGTATCAACCCCCGTTGCGTATTGGTACTTATCGAGTATAGAATAAATCTGCTTCTCTTTGTTCCTACGAACAGAATTGTTACATTATTACCAACAGAATAGAACAAATCTGAACCCTTGTTCTGAAAAAATCCGCTGAACAAGAGCAAGCGGGGTCCATAGGATAGTCATAGTATAGTCTTTTCCTCTTTTCCAACGCAATAAAGTTACACAGTGTCTATTTATCTTTGATAAAGGGGTATTTCCATGGGTTTGCCTTGGTATCGTGTTCATACCGTTGTATTGAATGATCCCGGTCGGTTGCTTTCGGTTCATATAATGCATACAGCTCTGGTTGCTGGTTGGGCTGGTTCGATGGCTCTGTATGAATTAGCGGTTTTTGATCCTTCTGACCCTGTTCTTGATCCAATGTGGAGACAGGGTATGTTCGTTATACCCTTCATGACTCGTTTAGGAATAACCAATTCATGGGGAGGTTGGAGTATCACAGGCGGGACTGTAACGAATCCGGGTATTTGGAGTTACGAAGGTGTAGCTGGGGCACATATTGTGTTTTCTGGCTTATGCTTTTTGGCAGCTATCTGGCATTGGGTGTATTGGGATCTAGAAATATTTTGTGATGAACGTACAGGAAAACCTTCTTTGGATTTGCCCAAGATCTTTGGAATTCATTTATTTCTCTCAGGGT